GTTCTATCTCAGAGTATCCATTCATTCGATACTCATCTGCTTCTATTTCTACTTTCCGTAAGCGAGTCCTGGCTTTTTCGAGCTGCTCAATGGCCCCTCTACGTAATTCTTCCGAATTTCGAATAGTACTCAAGATCCTCTGTTTTCGATTATCTAATAAATCATTTAATGAAAGTAGATTATCTTACCATTAATTTCACAACTTCCATAATCTCTTCCCGAACCAAACATGAATCTTTCGATTCATTTGGCTCTCACGCTCAATTATTTATTTTATGTTATGGGCATTCCCATATCTTTTTTTTTAATGTAATGAGCCTACCCTCTCTTTTCTGTTTATATTCAAAAACATCGAAACTGATATAAGACCAGAATATTAGGAGGACTCTTCCGACCAGACAAAAATCTATAATTGTCAGCAAAGTTCTTTCTTTATTTGTATTTGTTCTTTATTTGTATTTGTTCTTTATTTAATTTAAAATTTAAATTTACAATTTATTTCTATATTTTTTTTATTTCCTTTTTTCTTCAAATCCAAAAATTCCTATTTTTTTTTACGTAGGTCGTCGATTCGGCATTGGAAAAAAAGAGCAAGATGCCCATTTTTTTAATAAATGGTTCAAATCATTTTATCGATATGAGTGTTCTATATCAGATAAATTACCAACTATTCATTTTTAAACCATTTCGGTACGTTAGTACCGGTAGAAAGAGTACCATGTTTTGCCTGGACTTCAAACAGTTTAGCTTTAACCATGTTAATGGTCTCACATTATTGGTTGATAGAGAATCAAATTTACCAATAAGTCACGAAATGCTATGGTTCTTACATATGATTTCTTAATTTATTCAGAAATAATTCGTTGAGATCGTGCACTTTTTTTCCTATTTATCCTATAAAATGAATAAAATACCATAAATAAAGTGCAGTCGGATGGATCCAACCTATTCTTGAAATACACAACTCGCACACACCCCCTTTCCAAAAAAAATCAATACACCAAGCACTACACTTAGATTTATTGGATTTGTTGCTAAAATATCGGTATTAAACCCGAAACTCCCGGCGGATGGCCAGTGACCCAAGGAAAGGAAAGAATCGGCTCCATTTTTCATATGCTCTCCTCTTATAGATAGGACTAACAAAGAACAGAGTTCTTTTTGTATCACTTCGTCGTCCCTTTTTTGATCGATTTCTTTTTATTATATAAATTTTATTTCCATTTTTTTTTAATGGGAGTAGATTAAATCTAGTAATTTAATTTGATAATTTTTAAATTTCTTACTTGAAGTTTCCAATCCAATAAAATACTTATTAGGTTAAGTCTTGGGTCTCATGTCAATTGTGAAATATCTCGTTTGTTGAAACGATTCCTAAAAAAAGTAAAAAAAAGGTTTCCATTGTACTAAGCTAAGGACGCGAAGGAAGAAAACGAGCGGATCCAGTAATTACTCATCCTCAAAACAGTCCTTCCTTTCCTGGGGTATTGTCTCAACAAATAAATAATTGTAGGAGTAAAGCGTTGATATAATTAGAAGAAGCAAACAGCAATTCTGAGTTAATAAAATAAGAAAAAAGTATAGCGAGTTAAAAAAATAAGAAAAAAAGTATGTAAGGTACTTTTTTACATTTCTAGGATTAAACAAAAGGATTCGCAAACAAAAGCGCTAACGCCACGACCAGTCCATAAATTGTTAAAGCTTCCATAAAAGCTAGACTAAGCAATAAAGTACCTCGTATTTTACCCTCTGCTTCTGGTTGTCTCGCAATACCTTCTACAGCTTGGCCTGCAGCAGTACCTTGACCAACTCCAGGTCCAATAGAAGCAAGCCCTACGGCCAATCCAGCAGCAATAACGGAAGCGGCAGAAATCAGTGGATTCATGGTAAGTTCCTCGCACCAAAAAAAAAGAAATGGTTAATGATACAATCAACCAATGAATTTTTACTTAATTTTTTTTATCATTTTTTTTTCATTAAGATTTTATCATTAAGATCTATCTGATTAAGATCTATCGGGTCGAAATAACTAAAAACTCCGAATTGAAATGATAATATTACTGAATCGTCAGAACTATTTCGATATCTCATTTTGAGTTTCTACCCATAATGGAGTTTTTGTAAATACATATGTATACAGTTCTAGTTATTGCATTTCTTTGTTTCGAAACATTCTTTCATTCAATTCTTCTTTCCTTTCTTTTTTCTTCTAGATACTATCCTTGAGTTCATCTCTTTTTTGCATTTCATTCAATCCACAATCACAGACGAAACAGAAAGACTTATATTGGAACTATATAAATGCAGTGAACCGCAATCAAATCAATCAATAATATATATATATAGGGTATATAATAATATATATATATATTAGGAATAGTCCTATATAACTAGTAAATATCTAATATCACATATACATTTGTTTCTTCCATAACGTAAACCACCCGCATTTTATATTGAATCGGATTCTAGAATCATTCCTCGAAAGAGACACAGGGGCTGGACTTATAGAGATTACATACATCTAGTGTGACCCCCCCAACCCATCTTTTTTTTTTACAATTCCGCAATATCGTCTATCTTTTTTCCTACGACTCTAGGTCGTATATTCATACGTATTTGTATTTGTATCTATTATGTTCCCCAACCAAGTGGATTATCTTGAATCATGCATGAATTGGGATAAGCTTAAAAAAGACTATTTCGAAAACTAGTCAATGATGACCCTCCATGGATTCACCTATATAAGCCGCGGCTAACGTTGCAAAAATAAGAGCTTGAATACCACTTGTAAATAATCCAAGAAGCATAACAGGTATAGGAACTACTGAAGGGACTAAAGAAACAAGAACAACAACTACTAATTCATCAGCCAATATATTCCCGAAAAGTCGAAAACTAAGAGATAAAGGTTTTGTGAAATCTTCTAGGATGTTAATTGGTAAAAGTATTGGGGTTGGTTGAATGTATTTTCCGAAATAACCCAATCCTTTTTTGGTAAGACCCGCATAAAAATATGCCGCTGACGTGGGTAAAGCTAAAGCAACAGTAGTATTTATATCATTCGTAGGCGCAGCTAACTCCCCATGAGGTAATTGTATGATTTTCCAAGGTAAAAGAGCACCTGACCAGTTAGAAACAAAAATAAATAAGAACATAGTTCCAATAAAGGGAACCCAAGGACCATATTCTTCTCCAATCTGAGTTTTGCTCAAATCTCGAATAAATTCAAGGACATATTCGAAGAAATTCTGACCGTCGGTCGGAATGGTTTGTGGATTCCGAACAGCTATGATGACTGAACCTAATAAGATAGCAATTACGACCCAAGAAGTGATAAGTACTTGGGCATGGATTTGTAAACCTCCTATTTGCCAATAGAAATGTTGGCCTACTTCTACACCCGATATATCGTATAACCCTTTGAGTGTTTTAATGGAACATGGTATAACATTCATATTGTCCTCTGACAGAAATTGAACTTCAAAAAAAGGAATTATTTTGATTCAACCATCTATTTCTCAACTCACTAACTTGAATCATTAATCGTATATTTTATTTACGATACCAAGAAATTACATAACATCATAACATAATATCAATATCCCCAGTACTTTTTTTATCTCTTTTTAAAAATTCAAAAATAGTACCGATCCAATAAATCTATGGAGTTGCCAAATAATTAACTAATCTTATTATTCTTAATGATAATCAACAATTTCTTATATAGCTAGAACGACCCTCACAAATTGCAGATACTAATTTGTTAAGAATCAATCGGATTGAAGCTATAGCGTCATCATTTGCTGGAATCGAAATATCTGCGAGATCTGGGTCACAATTTGTATCGATTAAACAAATTGTCGGAATCCCCAAAATGACACATTCTCGAAGAGCCGTATATTCTTCTTGCTGATCAACGATGATCACAATATCAGGCAACCCCGTCATATATTTGATCCCACCGAGATATGTTTGCAAGGTAGATAATTTTCTCTTCAACATTGCTGCATCTCTTTTGGAGAGACAGTTGAGTTTCCCCATCTTTTGTTCTGCTCTTAAGTCCCTGAACTTGTGAAGTCTCGTTTCCGTAGTGGACCAATTCGTTAACATACCACCAAGCCATTTTTTATTAACATAATGACACCGAGCCCTTATTGCAGCTGATGCTACTGAATCCACTGCTTTATTTTTTGTACCAACGATTAAGAAGTTTTTTCCCCTACTTGCTGCATCAAAAACTAAATCACAGGTTTCTGATAAAAAACGAGCAGTTCTAGTGAGATTTGTAATATGAATACCTTTACGCTTTGCAGAGATGTAAGGGGCCATTCTAGGATTCCATTTCTTAGTACCATGACCAAAATGAACTCCTGCTTCCATCATCTCTTCCAAATTGATGTTCCAATATCTTCTTGTCATTTTTCCCCAGACTTCCTTTTTTTTTTAACAAAGAGACGAGGTAACCTGAAATAAATAATTGTTCCGATGGAACCTTCTACGGGGGATTGACCGTCGATACACGACCCAAACCATTAATTTCTTTTAATTACTTATTTTATTTATTACCAATTTAATTACTTATTTTATTTTTTACCAAATCAATAATCGGACCAGATAATTGAAAGATAGTTAAAGTGAAAGAAAAGAATCTGCTCTTAGGAATCATTAAATCGCGTAAATGATTGTTCTGATGTCTCATGGAAATTTGTCTCATGGAAATTGTTTTGGACGTAAGAACAAAATAATTCTCTATGGTGTAACAAAATATCTCTTATTTCCAAATGAATGTTCTTGTCTTGCCTTGAAGGGTGTACTAATTTTTGGAATCCGGTACCAACAGGTATAATCCCCCCCAGAACAACGTTCTCTTTCAGGCCTTTCAACCAATCAATACGACCTCGTAGAGCAGCTTTTGCTAAAACTCGAGCGGTTTCTTGAAAACTTGCTTCGGATATGAAACTTTGAGTATTTAGAGATGCCCTCGTTATTCCCAATAAGATTGCCCGATAACAGATCGCTTCGTCCAAAGCACGCCCTGCTCGTTCCGCTCGCAAAAAGCCGATTAATTCTCCAGGTAAAAAAACATTAGACATTCCATCTTCTGAAACCAACACTTTTGATGTTACTTGACGTACAATAATTTCTATATGTCTATTATGGATCTGTACCCCCTGGGATCGATAAACCTTTTGGATCTTATTAACCAAAGAGATACGACTTTGGGCTATGGTTAGCTCAGCTCCAATCAAGAATCCCCAGGGGATTCCAAGAATTCTTTGTATACGTTCGTTCCAACCTTCAACTCTCCTTTCTAGGTTCATCGATATTGAATCAATCGAACGCACTTCTAAGATTTGTTCCACTTTTGGAAGACCTTGCGTTATGTCACCAGATCTCGATTTTTCATATATAAATGTAACTAATGTATCTCCTTCGTAAAGTATTTCTCCATAATGGCTATGAACAGTTGCTCCTGGAGTGGCCAAATAGGGTTTAGCTGATCTTATAACTAAGGAGTCAACATGAACAATGAAAATTTGACCAGATTTTTTTACGTGTGATTCGTATTTGAATAGACATACATTTTCACAAATAAATTGTCCAAGGCTAATTATTGTAGATGTCTCTTCGCAATAATCGTGATGGAGAAAGCACCAATTCAAATGGAATGGATTCAAAATTATGTTACCGCATGGATCGGGATTATAAATCCTCCTATTTTCATCTATTAAACAGTATTTAAGTACTTGGAAAGTCTGTTTAAAATTGTCAAGTAACAAATATTTCTTTAACAAGATATGATTATGAGTTATTAAATAGTAAGATGAAAAAAAATTCGCTATTTTAGGGACAATAGTCCCTAAGGGACCCAGCAAATCCCTAATTTGGATTATGGGATCTGATTCTTTTGTCACATTGTTATTGTTATATTTCGAACCATTGAATGGACCAATTCGAGAACAATTGGATGATGACAAAATTATCAAAGATTGGCATTCATTATTTCGATTCAACAACGTACCGATACCAATAGTTCCTTGATGTTGGGTAAGTGATTGAATCTTCGCCTTGGAATAAAAAGGATTGATATTGGTGCGATCTAATCCATTATCGGAAATCAATACGGAACTTGCCCTATCATACCTTTTTCCGGTATACGAAATAGTGGAATTGACTAACTCAATTCTTATGAAATCGCGAATCAGATCATTTGTCCTTACCTCAACAAAGGAAGCATGAACCTCTTCTATAGAACCATTTTTTTCTTGGTCCCAATTCAATACTAAGCAAGTCCGAACTAATTGAATACTTGTGTGATAAATTCCTCGAATTGACTTGCCATTTCCATAAAGGATATAATTGACAACTCTAAGTTGGACATTATCCTTTTCCTGCAAGAGATCCCGAGGGAAAAGTGTTGCTAAATTTATCCCATCAGCTATTTCATATGTGACTACGGACCGAACCGAAACAAAATACTTTTTCTTGGTGGGTGTGATCCGTTGGACATAGATCCAATTTTTCAATTTTTTTGATTTCTTAGAATTTTTTTTTTCCGTCTCTGGTGGTATCAAAATGCCGCTGTGCCTGGATATCTTATCTCTTTCTCCAGGAAAATGAATATCTCCAGAAAAGATTTTCAGTTCAATACTTTTTTTTTTTCTCTCCACTCGGACTAATCCGCCTACCCGGCTTCTTGTATTTAAAGCGAGTTGTGTATCTACTCCAATGATACTATTGTTCCGGACCATTATGGACGAAGATCCGGGTAAGATATGCACTTCTTCGAGAATGAAAAAAAACCGATCTACTTTCTGGTATTTCGGACTAAATTCTTTTGCTCCTCGATACTCAATCAAATCCTCTTTTTTTATGATTGAATCTACCTCTATGGTCCCATATTTAGTAATTCCTGAACTATTTCTTCTGTATCGTGGATCATCAAAATAAGCAAGAATACTATTTCTACGTAAAATACCATTTATGGGTATTTCAATCGAAATACCAAAACAGGGCATTAGTTCTTTATCTCGTTCTTGATCATATTGTAATGGGATAATGAATCTATTTCTTCGTTTTTTCGCCAAGAAATCAGAATTTTCTTGGAGAATAGAAGGATATATGAAATTCCAATGACCATTGGATATGATTCGATCAGGTCTTGAATAGTCAAGAATTTCCCTATCTTTTTTACCAGAAGTATCCAACAATTTATGTCTTACTCGATGATTAGTCATTGAGGGGTCAAAGATATATCTTTCTTCGAAAGAAAAAGAATGAACATTCATTTGATCTTGATCTTTGTGGAGCGAAAAAGACACTATACTGGATCTGCACGGACCTCCTGCTAATATCCATAAATGACTTGTTTTTGGTAATAGATGAACATTACCATGTGTATATTCAGATGCATGGTGGACATCGGTACTCCAGTGCATTTCTCCCTCTGATTCAGAATAAATATGTTTTCGTACCTTCTCTTTAAAACGAAAAGTA